GAAGGATCGGAGCACCTAGTGTGGCTTCGCTCTGTTGGGTCTTGGTAAGTGCTTTCGGGGAATATATAATATGCACCTATGCGTGATATATATATATATAATATATGCACCTATGCGTGATATATATATAATATAATATGCACCTATGCGTGATATATATATATACATATAATATAATATGCACCTATGCGTGATATATATATATATATATATAATATAATATGCACCTATGCGTGATATATATGGTACAAAATATGCAACCCAATAGCCAATATCTGAGTTAGCTTGGTTTAATACGTTCTTAGGTCCTCCTTGGTTTCGGGGTTTGACAAGGGTAAACAGGATTTTCGGGGCGTTAAGGGGGTAAGGGGGTTTGTCGCGCGAAAACCGAGGGCGAAAACATAAATAGTAGAGGAAAGTGCAGATACGTTATGTACATGAATTAAGAGTGAGTGAATCTTAAGTTATGTCTTTCGATAATTAATTTACTTTATCACATTCAAGGAAAATGTACCACCTTGATTAACATTTGAGCTTGCACTCTGAGATGTCAGTGAAAGGAAACCAGAAAAGATTCACCCCTTGCATATAAAAGAACGCTCGGCATGTGGGGTAATGAATCTGATGTTTAACACATCTGACTAATCAGATGCCGTTTACTACTAGGTTGTTAGTGTTCTTGTAGCGATGAGCCTGAGATTCCTAATCAAATACAAGGAATAATTCACTGATAATGACCCTTGGTTATATGTCCCTGGTTCTATCATTAACTATGTGTTCTTGCTTGAGTGTTGATGGTATTTCATTTAAATGTTAAATTAATGACTGTTATTACTTGCTTTATGTTTAATATAGATGTATGGTTATTAATCATAATATGTACTACATGCAGTTAGCTAAAATACCAACACATGTCCTATGACATGGTTGTGTATTCTTGCTTAAATGTTAGTGGTATTTCATTTAAATGTTAAATTAATGACTGTTATTACTTGCTTTATGTTTAATATAGATGTATGGTTATTAATCATAATATGTACTACATGCAGTTAGCTAAAATACCAACACATGTCCTATGACATGGTTGTGTATTTTTGTAGAGATTATTGATTGTTCAATATGCAAGCGTGTACAATTTTGGGTCAGAATTTACGGGCAGAAAATAGTTTAGTTTAGAATCCTGGCTTTGGGAGTCAGGGGTGAAAGTTAAAATCTTTCTTTTCTGGCGCTAGGGAGGGGTTTAACATCCGATCTCCGGTTTACAAGACCGGTGCTTTAAGACTAAGCTACTAGGGCAAGTTCATCCAAGCACTTTATTTTCTAGATATCCGGCTAGAGGGAATAGAATTAGAAATAGTGTGAAGTAAAGGGCTGATGCAATTTGTCCAATAATAACAAATGGGTATTCTACTGGTATTCCCCCAATTCAGGTCAGGACTAGTATATCTGCCACAAGTGTCCAGAACAGAAGCTGGGTGAGGGGACGGAAGGTTAGTCCTCGTAGTTTTGATGTGTGGAGAATTGGGACCACTAGTAGGACCAGAATAGAGAATAGTAGGGCGAGAACCCCTCCTAACTTATTGGGGATTGATCGTAGGATGGCATATGCAAAAAGGAAATATCATTCTGGTTTAATGTGCTGGGGAGTAATCAGTGGATTTGCTGGGGTAAAGTTATCTGGGTCCCCTAGGAGATTAGGAGAAAATAGGGCTAGTGACGCCAATAGGGTAAGTATAATAATAAAGCCTAACAGATCCTTGTATGAGAAGTATGGGTGGAAGGGGATTTTGTCGGTGTCTGAATTTAGGCCAAGGGGGTTGTTTGATCCTGTCTCATGCAGAAATAGAAGATGAATAATTGTGATCGCAGCAATAATGAAGGGCAGTAGGAAGTGGAAGGCGAAAAATCGAGTTAGTGTCGCGTTGTCTACAGAGAACCCGCCTCAAACTCATTCAACTAGGGTGTCCCCTACGTAGGGGACTGCTGAAAGGAGGTTGGTGATCACTGTAGCACCTCAAAATGATATTTGTCCTCAAGGGAGTACATAGCCTACAAAGGCTGTTATTATTACTAAAAGAAACAGGACCACTCCTAGATTTCAGGTTTCTTTATACAGGTAGGACCCATAGTATAGACCTCGGGCGATATGGATATACAGGCAGATGAAGAAGAATGATGCCCCGTTTGCATGGATGTTGCGGATTAATCAACCGTTATTCACGTCTCGGCAAATGTGAACCACTGATGAGAAAGCAGTTGCGGTATCGGCGGTGTAGTGTAGGGATAGGAATAATCCAGTTAAGATTTGGGTAATAAGACATAATCCCAAAAGTGAGCCAAAGTTTCATCACACAGAGATGTTAGGAGGTGTTGGTAGATCAACAAGTGCGTCGTTTGCGATTTTAGCAAGTGGGTGGGTCTTTCGTGGGCTTGTCATTATGGTTCCTATAGTTGAAGACAACGGTGGTTCTTCGAGTCGCAGGTCTTGGTGAAAATCCGAGTGGGAATTATGGCTTTTTATTTATGTTTTTTGTTGGCAGCTTTAATGGTTGGGTTAGTTGCTGTGGCTTCTAATCCTGCTCCATATTATGGGGCGTTAGGCTTAGTAATGGTGGCAGGAGTGGGGTGTGGGATCTTAATTGGTTGTGGAGGGTCTTTCTTATCATTGGTTCTTTTCTTAATCTATCTAGGGGGGATACTTGTAGTGTTTGCTTATTCTACGGCTTTAGCTGCTGAGTCTTATCCGGAGGCTTGGGGGAGTCGTTCTGTTGGTGAATATGTGGTGGCGTATCTTTTTGGTTTAGGTTTAATAGTTGTAATGTTTTGGGGGGGGTGATATGAGGGGTCTTGGGGAGCAATTGATGGATTGGAGGGGCTTTCTATATTACGTGGCGATGTAAGTGGTGTGGCCATTATGTACTCGTTCGGCGGGAAGATACTGGTTATTTGTGCTTGAGTTCTGTTGTTAACTTTGTTTGTAGTTTTGGAGCTGACTCGTGGGTTGGATCTTGTTAGCCTCCGAGTTGTTTAAAAGTATTGGGTAATTAATGCGGTCACTAGGGTTATAAATACCATGACTAGGATATGCTTGATCGTTGCTCGATGTTCGTCATAGAATGCATATATTATTACTAAAAAGAAGTATATGAGACCGTATGGGCCTGTAAACTCTGATCATGTCTTCTCAAGTTTGGTAATTTGTTTTCCGAGGAGTAGGATAAGTTCTGGGATAATTCGGTGTATAATAGCTGAGAAGTATCAAAGTGCGTTGGAGAGATGATGTAGAAGTGTTTTGGGGTTAATTTTAGTAGGTTTTTGGCTGTAAGAAATGATTTCTTTCGCTAAAATAAACCCGATGATTGTTACTACAATGGCTGCTAGTTTTAGGTGAGGTGGTATTGTTATAGTGGGTGTCTTATAGGGTACTATATTATAGGAGATGATAAGTCCTGCAAAGATGCTTCCTCAGGCGAGTCGGTAGATAGCGCCTATTGGGATAGAGTCTCCGTCGATGGGGGCATGAGTGTGTGATCGTGGGGAGCCTAGGGCTACTAGATATAATATTCGGAAGCTATACACTGCAGTGAAAGATGTAGCTAACAGTGTTATCAGGAGAGCTCCCGTGTTTAGGTGCGAGGTATTTAGGGATTCAATAATAATATCCTTGGAGAAAAACCCGGCAAGGAATGGGGTTCCTACCAGGGCCAGGTTACCTACAGTGAAGCATGCAATGACCCCTGGAAGAGTGTAGAGGAGTCCCCCCATTTTTCGAATATCTTGTTCATCTTGGAGGCTGTGAATAATTGCCCCAGAGCACAAGAATAGTATAGCCTTGAAGAAGGCGTGCGTACAGATGTGAAGAAATGCCAGTTGGGGTTGTCCTAGTCCTAGTGTAACTATTATTAGACCTAGTTGACTTGATGTTGAGAAGGCTACGATTTTCTTAATGTCATTTTGGGTGAGGGCGCAGGTGGCTGCAAAAAGAGTGGTTAAGGCCCCCAAGTATAGGCAGCACGTGAGTGCTAGTTGGTTGTGTTCTATTATTGGGAAAAATCGGACAAGTAAGAAAATGCCAGCGATAACTATAGTGCTTGAGTGGAGCAAAGCGGACACAGGGGTTGGGCCTTCTATAGCTGCGGGTAGTCATGAGTGTAGCGTAAATTGGGCCGATTTTCCTGTAGCGGCAATGATGAGTCCCATGAGAGGAATAGTGGCGTCTACTTCTTTAGATAGGGCTAAGATTTGTGAAATATCCCAGGTGTTGAGGCTAATTGCGAATCAGCATATAGCTAAAATAAAACCAATGTCTCCTGCCCGGTTATAGAGGATGGCTTGGAGAGATGCTGTGTTTGCGTCTGCTCGTCCGTGTCATCAGCTGATGAGGAGGAACGATAGAATACCAACTCCTTCTCATCCAATAAATAGTTGAAGTAGGCCGTTGGCTATAACTAAGATAATTATGGAGATTAAAAAGAGGAGTAGGCACTTAAAGAATTTATCTTTTTTAGGGTCATAGTCTATATATCATAATGCAAATTCTAGAATTGATCAAGTGACGAATAGGGCTACAGAGGTGAATATCAGGGAATAGTGGTCCACCTTGAAGGCGATTTTTACGGTGAAAGATTGTGTGTTGATTCATTCTCAGGTGGTGACTACGGGGTCCATCTCTATGTAAAGAAATATAGTGAGGGGAATTAAACTAATGATGAAGGAGGATCGAACGGCGTGTAACACATTATAGGGTAGGCTTAGTCGCTGTGAGCTTGGGGTCAGGGCTGGGAGTAACGGGTATGTTAGTACAGTGAGTACTAGCGCCAAAGGGGTCGCAATGGGCATAAGCTTCTACTTGGATTTGCGCCAAGGGTTTTTGGTTCCTAAGACCAACGGATGAACTGTTATCCTTTAGAAGCGCTAGGAAGCCACGGAGTTTAACCCTGGTAACAAGCATTAGCAGTGCTTGCTGTTCTCTTGCTCTTCCTTGGTGAGTTAGGGGATTTCAACCTCTGTCTTTAGAGTCACGATCTAATGCTTTAGATTAAACTAAACTTACTAGTAGCATCATCCTCAAATGAGTTCTGGTTTTGCAATGAGGAGTATTATTGGGATCAGATGAAGGGTAATTAGCAGGTGTTCTCGTGTGTGGAAGGGTAAAAGGCTAATTGTGTGGCCGGGGATTTGGCCTCGTTGGGATATCATAAACATATATAGGGAATAGGTAGCTGTAATGAGGGTCCCTATTCCTGTTAGTAGTACTGTTCAGGGGGATCAACTGAATAATGCTGTAATAATTATGAGTTCCCCCATTAGATTAGGTAGAGGGGGCATGGCTAGATTAGCCAGGTTAGCTATGAATCATCAAACTGCTGTTAAGGGGAAAATTATTTGTATTCCTCGGGCTAGAATCATAGTTCGGCTATGGGTTCGTTCATAGGATGAATTGGCTAGGCAAAACAGTGCTGAGGATGCTAATCCGTGGGCAATCATTAAGATTGTTGCTCCTGAGAACCCTCAGGGTGTTTGAATTAGAATTCCCCCGACAACTAAGCCTATGTGGCCTACTGACGAGTAGGCGATTAGGGATTTCAAGTCTGTTTGCCGTAGACACATTAGGCCTGTTATAATAATACCTCATAGGGCCATGATCATAAATGGGTAAATTAGTTGTTGGGAAAGTGGATTTAGGATTACCATAATTCGTATTATTCCATACCCCCCCAGTTTTAATAATACTGCTGCTAGAACTATGGATCCTGCTACGGGGGCTTCAACGTGTGCTTTGGGTAGCCAAAGATGGATGCCATAGAGTGGTATCTTTACTAGGAAGGCAATTAGGCACCCGGCTCATCAGATCTTGTGGCCTCAAGAGTTTACTAGTACCATCTCTGTGTTTGGGAGCATAAATATGGACAGGGTGCCTGTAGATTGCTGAAGGAGGAGTAGAGCCACCAATAGAGGTAGAGAACCAGCTAGGGTGTAGAATAAGAAGTAAGTCCCTGCGTTTAATCGCTCGTTTTGGTTTCCTCATCGGGTAATAATAATAAGTGTGGGGATTAGAGTGGCTTCGAATATAATGTAGAATATAATGATTTCTGTGGCTCCGAATGCTATAATTAGGAATGCCTGGAGGGATGCTAATAGAGTAATATACAGGCGTTGGCGATTAATTGGTTCAGGTTTAATATGATTTTGACTGGCTAGAATTGTAAGGGGCAAGAGTCAGCAGGTTAATACTAAGAGGGGTGTTGATAAGGGGTCTGCGGCTAAGTAGGTATTGGAGGTGGTTCACCCGGTGTCTAAGGTTCAATTTAGTCAAGATAAGCTAACCATAGCGATGAGCAGGCTCTGTACTGTACTTACAGTTCATAATCATTTAGGGGAAGATATTCAAATGGTTGGGAACAATATTATAGTGGGGACCAATATCTTTAGCATTGAAGTAAGTTTAGATTATTTAGGCTGTCTGATCCGTGGGTCCGGGCCGTAGCTACTAGGAGGGCTAGGCCGGTGCTTGCTTCACAAGCGGAGAAAGCCAGTAGTAATACTGGGGTTGAAGAGAAGCCTGTTGATTCTAGTTGCAAGGCTCACAGAGCTATCGCGATAAATAAGGACAGTATTATTCCTTCTAAACATAGGAGGGCTGAGAGTAAGTGGGTTCGGTGAAATGTTAGTCCTATGAATCCTAATAAGAAGGCTGAACTAAGGCTAAAAAGTACAGGGGTCACAAGGGGATCGTGGGTTTGAACCACAATTTTCTGAGCCGAAATCAGAGGTCTTGCTTTGGACTAATCCCCTTATTCCGCCCACTCCAGGCCTCCCTGGATTCATTCATAAATCAGTCCTAAGGTAAGTAAGATTACGACAGCTGCGGCTCAGAAGAGTGATCCGGTCGGGTTTTGGAGCTGGTTCCCTCATGGGAGTGGGAGGAGGAGGGCGATTTCTAGGTCAAAGAGCAGAAAGAGGATCGCTACCAAGAAAAACCGAAGGGAAAAGGGTAGTCGGGCGGACCCAAGGGGGTCAAATCCGCACTCATAGGGCGAGAGCTTTTCTGTGTCCGGATTTATTTGGGGGAGTCAAAAGCCCACTGTTGCTAGGATGATGGATAGGGCTATTGTAATAATGAATATAGCTGTGATTAAATTCATTATCTCTTCTTGGGGTCTAACCAAGACTAGATGATTGGAAGTCATCCGTACTAATTTAATACTAAGGAGATTATGAGCCTCATCAATAGATTGATACGTAGAGGAATAATCAAACTACGTCAACGAAGTGTCAGTATCAGGCAGCGGCCTCGAATCCGAAGTGGTGCTCGGAGGTAAAGTGGTGGAAAACTTGGCGAAAGAAGCATACACCTAGGAAAGTTGACCCAATGATTACATGAAGTCCGTGGAAGCCTGTGGCCACAAAGAATGTGCAGCCGTAGACACCATCGGCGATTGTAAATGGGGCTTCATAATACTCTATGGCTTGCAGGGCGGTAAAGTAAAGTCCTAAAATAATTGTGAGGGTTAGGGACTGGGTTGCTTGCTTTCGTTTTCCTTCGATGATGCTGTGATGAGCTCATGTGACTGTTACTCCTGATGCTAGGAGTACTGCCGTATTCAGAAGTGGGACTTCGAATGGGTCTAGGGCTGTAATTCCGATAGGGGGTCAGCATCCCCCTAGGTCAGGGGTTGGTGCTAGACTAGAGTGGTAGAAGGCTCAGAAGAATCCTAAGAAAAAAAAAACTTCGGAGGTAATAAAGAGGGTTATACCATAACGTAATCCTTTTTGTACAGGAGGTGTATGGTGGCCCTGAAAAGTTCCTTCTCGGACAATATCGCGTCACCACTGAACTATAGTAAAAAGAAGTAAAATTATCCCTAAGGCTATCAGTGCTGCTGAGTGAAGGTGGAACCATATGGCTAGACCTGAGGTCATAAATAGGGCCCCTATGGCACCTGTTAGTGGTCACGGGCTTGGGTCAACCATGTGGAATGCGTGTGCTTGGTAAGTCATTAGATATTTTCCTGTAAATATAGGCTCAGCAGAAGGACAAAGACGTAAGCTTGAATTAACGCTACCGCGACTTCTAGAAGCGTGAGCAAGAAAAACACAGCTGCGGTCAATAGTGCTACCGCTGGTAGTAGAGGTATAAGAACATAAACGGCTGTAGCAAAGAGTTGAATAAGTAGGTGTCCTGCGGTTAAGTTGGCCGTAAGTCGGACTCCCAGGGCAATGGGCCGAATAAATAGGCTAATGGTTTCGATAATGATCAGTACTGGAATTAGGGGGGTGGGGGTTCCTTCTGGTAGCAGATGTCCCAGAGACTCTGTTGGTTGGTCTCGTATACCAATAATAACTGTTGCAAGTCAGAGGGGGAAGGCAAATCCCATGTTTATTGATAGTTGTGTTGTGGGGGTAAAGGTGTATGGAAGAAGCCCTAGTACATTAATAGTAATAAGGTATAGTATTAAAGAGGTTAATAAGAGCGCTCACTTATGTCCCCCTAAACTCAGGGGAGTTATAAGTTGGTTTGTAAATCGGTTGGTCAGTCATATTTGGACTGTAATGAGTCGGTTTGTTATTCACCGGGGCAGGGGGTTTGGAAATATGGTTCATGGGAGCAGGACTGCAATGGCAATTAATGGAATTCCTAGTATGGCTGGGCTTGCAAATTGATCAAAAAGGCTAACTATCATGGTCAGTTTCATGTGCCAAATTTGTGGCTATTAGCATCCATTAGTGCGGGCCCGTTAGGTTGAATGTAGGCTAGGATTTTGGTGGGGATAATGATAAGAAAGGCTATCCACGAAAGCGAGAGGGTAAAAAATCAGGGGTCTGGGTTGAGTTGTGGCATTTCACCAAGGGTGGTCGGTAGGCACCAAACTTCGGCTTAAAAGGCCGACGCTTGCTCCAATTATTAGCTTCTTAGTGAGGCGTTTTCTAATACTAGTGAAGATCAGTTTTCGAAAGACTCTAGTGGGACTGCTTCAACTACAATGGGCATGAAGCTGTGGTTTGCCCCGCAAATTTCGGAGCATTGTCCGTAGAATACACCTGGGCGTGTAGTAATAAAAGTGGTTTGATTTAGTCGGCCTGGTACTGCATCCATTTTTACACCTAGGGATGGAACAGCTCAGGAGTGTAATACGTCTTCTGCAGATACCAAAACTCGGATTGGCGATTCCTTTGGGATAACCATTCGGTGGTCTGCTTCTAAGAGTCGAAATCCTCCAGGGGTGAGGTCTTGTGTGGGCACTATATAAGAGTCGAATTCGAGGTTCTCGAAGTCTGTGTATTCATAGCTTCAATACCATTGGTGCCCTACGGCTTTAATTGTTACATGGGGGTCGTTGATTTCGTCTATTAGGTAGAGGATCCGAAGGGAGGGGAGGGCAATTAAAATTAAAATAATGGCCGGTAAAATTGTTCACACAATTTCGATTTCTTGAGAGTCTAGAATAAGTTTATTGGTAAGTTTGGTTGAGACTATGGCAATAATAATGTAAAGTACTAGAGTACTAATTAAGAATACAATTATTAGGGCATGGTCGTGGAAGCAGAGAAGTTCTTCTATTACAGGTGATGCCGCGTCTTGGAATCCTAACTGTGTGGGATATGCCATTAAGCTATTGAGCCTAAGACATGCAGGATTTTAACCTGCAACTCTACCTTGACAAGGTGGTGTAATATGTTTACTAATGTCTTAATAAGAAAGTGACAGAGTGGTTATGTGACTGGCTTGAAACCAGTGCATGGGGGTTCAATTCCCTCCTTTCTCGTTAGTCTATTTGCACTTGTACAAAGGCTGGTACTTCAAATGTGTGATAGGGCGGAGGGCAGCCGTGAATTCATTCTACATTTGTACTCACCAATTCTACTAAGGCCACTTCTCGTTTGGCTGTGAAAGCTTCTCAGAGGATGAATAAGAACATTACTACTGCCACTAGAGAGATCAGTGATCCGACTGATGATACTGTGTTTCAGAGAGCATAGGCATCTGGGTAATCAGAATATCGTCGCGGTATACCTGCTAGACCTAGGAAGTGTTGTGGGAAGAATGTGAGGTTAACACCGATAAATATTACTGCGAAGTGGATTTTGGTTCAGGTGCTATTAAGTGTATACCCTGTAAATAATGGGAATCAGTGGACAAAGGCAGCTATAATGGCGAATACGGCCCCCATTGACAAGACATAATGGAAGTGGGCAACCACGTAGTAGGTGTCGTGGAGGACAATGTCAAGTGATGAGTTAGCTAGTACAATTCCCGTTAATCCCCCAACTGTAAATAGGAAAATAAACCCCAGTGCTCAAAGTATTGGAGTTTCTCATTTAATAGATCCTCCGTGAAGCGTGGCGAGTCAGCTGAACACTTTTACACCTGTTGGGATGGCGATAATTATGGTTGCAGATGTAAAATATGCGCGAGTATCAACATCCATTCCTACAGTGAATATGTGGTGAGCCCATACGATAAACCCTAGTAGGCCGATGGCTATTATGGCTCAGACTATCCCTATATAGCCAAATGGTTCTTTTTTACCTGCATAGTAAGCTACAATGTGTGAGATAAGTCCAAATCCGGGAAGAATAAGGATATAGACTTCTGGGTGGCCAAAAAACCAGAACAGGTGTTGATAGAGGATAGGATCTCCCCCTCCTGCAGGGTCAAAAAATGAGGTGTTAAGGTTTCGATCTGTCAGAAGTATTGTAATTCCGGCAGCCAAAACGGGTAGGGAAAGAAGAAGAAGTACAGCTGTAATCAAGACGGCTCAGACGAATAGGGGTGTCTGATATTGGGAAATAGCCGGGGGTTTTATGTTAATGGTTGTGGTGATAAAATTAATTGCCCCTAAGATGGATGACACCCCTGCTAAGTGGAGGGAAAAGATTGTTAAATCTACTGATGCTCCTGCATGGGCTAGATTCCCTGCTAATGGGGGGTAGACTGTTCACCCTGTTCCGGCACCGGCTTCTACGCCAGAGGAGGCTAGTAGGAGGAGAAATGATGGGGGCAATAACCAGAAGCTTATGTTATTCATTCGGGGGAATGCTATGTCTGGGGCTCCAATCATCAAGGGGACTAGTCAGTTTCCAAACCCGCCGATTAGGACTGGCATAACTATAAAGAAGATTATTACAAAAGCATGGGCAGTAACAATTACATTATAGATTTGGTCGTCGCCCAAGAGTGAGCCGGGTTGGCTTAGTTCAGCCCGAATGAGAAGGCTAAGGGCAGTTCCTACTATTCCAGCTCAGGCACCAAATACGAGATAAAGGGTGCCAATGTCTTTGTGGTTGGTGGAGAAGAATCAACGTGTAATTGCCACAGGTAGGGTGGCCGAGCGTTTAGGCAGCGGATTGTAGCTCCGAATACAGAGGTTTGAGTCCTCTCTGTACCGGCCTTGTGGTGAAATCACGTTAGGTTGCAAACCTAAAGATGTAGACCTACCGTTTGCCTGGGCTTTTCCCGCCTTTCCCGGCCAGCGGCGGGAAAAGTAGGTGGATGCTCACTGGTTTGGGCGCTTAGCTGTTAACTAAGAGTTTGTGGGATCGAGGCCCTCTCATCTAGAGGGGTTTTAGTTTAATAAAAACATCTGATTTGCATTCAGAAAATGTGGGGTAATGCCTGCAGATCCTATCGGAGGCTAGGGGGTTTTCACCCCTGCTTAGGGCTTTGAAGGCCCTTGGTCTTGGCTATCCTAAGCCTCGTAGGGTGCTATTATTAAGATTGCCGGGGTTAGGGGGAGGAGACCGATAGCAACCATAACTGCAAGGGCTACGGGTAGGGAAGGTTGCGTATTTAAGGCTCGTCATTGGGGGGTAAAGTTATTTGTGTTTGGAGAAAGAGTAAGGGTGATCGCATGGCATAGTCGTAAATAGAAGAAGAGGCTAAGTAAGGCGGTAAGAGCTATAATAGTGGCCATGGTTGGCAGGTCCTGTTTTGCTAATTCCTGTATGATTAATCATTTGGATATAAAGCCTGTGAGGGGTGGAAGTCCTCCTAGCGAAAGCAGGGTTAGTAGCGAAATGGATGTTAGGGTCGGGCTCTTGGATCAGGCCATGGTAAGGGTATTAATTTTTGTACTTGTAAGCGCTTTTAGGGTTAAAAAGGCTGCAGAGGTTGTTGAAACATATAAGCCTAGTGCAATTATGGTAAGTTGGGGGGAGTACTGTAATACAATAACTATCCAACCTATGTGTGCGATAGAGGAGTAGGCTAAAATTTTTCGTAACTGAGTTTGATTAAGCCCGCTTCAACCCCCAATCAGAGACGAAAAAAGACCGAGTGATGCAAGTAGGGCTGGGCTAGTGGCTTGGGTGGTCTGAACAATAAGTGCGAATGGAGCAAGTTTCTGTCAGGTGGATATTACTAGTCCTGTAAAGAGGTCTAATCCTTGTAAGATTTCTGGTATTCAGAGGTGTATAGGCGCTATTCCAATTTTAAGTGCTAGGGCAATAGTTAAAGTTACGTTGGCGAAAGGATTTGGGAGGCTACTGATATTTCATTCTCCTGTGGTTCAAGCATTTATGGTGCTAGCAAAGAGAATCATGGCTGCTGCTGTGGCTTGGACAAGGAAATATTTTGTTGCGGCTTCCATGGCTCGTGGGTGGTGGTGCTGCGCTATTAAAGGGATGATCGCTAAAGTGTTGATCTCTAATCCCATTCAAGCTAGGAGTCAATGAGAGCTGGCGAATGTAGTGACAGTCCCCAATCCTAAGCTTAATAATAAGACAGTGAGTACATAAGGGCTTATTGATTGAGGAGGGATTTTAACCATCATGTTTGGGGTATGGGCCCAAGAGCTTGTTTAGCTGACTCAAACAGAGTAGGAAGTGGTGTATAGGAAGCACTAAGAGTTTTGATCTCTTTGGTATGGGTTCAACTCCCTTCTTCTTAAGAACTGAGGGGGCTTTAACCCCTATTGTCCACTCTATCAAAGTGGCCCCTAGACGTTCGGGCACAGTTCTTCTACAGTTGTGGTGGAAGTCCCGCTAGGGTAATAGGAAGGGCAGTGTGTCATAGGACCAGTGCTAACGTCAGGGGCAGAAAGCTTTTTCAGATTAAATGCATTAGTTGATCATACCGGAATCGCGGGTAAGAGGTTCGAACCCATAGGAATACCATTGACAGTAGTGCTGCTTTGGATATAATACTTATAGTTGTGAATTCCGGCAAAGCGGGAATGTGGGAAGCCCCTAAAAATAGGATTGTTGATAGGGTGTTTATTAGTAAAATGTTGGCGTATTCAGCTAGAAAAAACAGGGCGAAGGGTCCACCTGCATACTCTACGTTAAAGCCTGAGACCAGTTCAGATTCTCCTTCAGTTAGGTCGAATGGTGCTCGGTTTGTTTCTGCTAGTGTTGAGACAAACCATATGGCAGTGAGTGGTCAGGCTGGCAGGAGGAGTCAAACAGCTTCTTGGGTGGTGTTGAAGGTCTGGAGGGCGTAGTTACCGGAGAGAATAACTGTTGATAGGATAATTAGACCCAGGCTAACTTCATAGGAGATTGTTTGGGCTACGGCTCGTAGGGCTCCAATCAGTGCATATTTAGAGTTGGATGCTCACCCTGAGCCTAGAATTGAATACACTATTAGGCTCGATAGGGCTATAATGAACAAAACTCCAAGATTTAGGTTTGTTATGGGGCTGGGCATGGGTACAGGAATTCATAAAATTATTGCTAGGGTAAGGGCCAGTATTGGGGTACCCATAAACAATAGGGGGGATGATAAAGATGGGCGGACTGGTTCCTTAACAAAAAGTTTAAACCCATCGGCAATGGGTTGGATTAGTCCGTAAGGTCCTACTACATTAGGTCCCTTTCGCATTTGCATGTAGCCCAATACTTTTCGTTCAATTAGGGTTAGGAAAGCGACGGCTAGTAGTACGGGTGCAACAAAAATTAAGGGATTAATCAAGTAATTAGTTAGAGTGGAAATCACTAAACTGGAAAGAGGATTTGAACCTCTGGATAAGAGGGCTTAGGTCTCTCGCAATTACCAGGCTCTGCCATTCCAGTAGCTCTTATCTAGAGTTTGGTCTAAAGTGTAGCTTTCCTTCCTTTAATTAATTTTTGTTCATTAATTTGGGGTGGGGCATGCTTAGAGTATGGGCCCCCCTTTTCCTGTCCTTTCGTACTGGGAAGAGGTAGCTTTACAGATAGAAACTGACCTGGATTGCTCCGGTCTGAACTCAGATCACGTAGGACTTTTATCGTTGAACAAACGAACCCTTAATAGCGGCTGCACCATTAGGATGTCCTGATCCAACATCGAGGTCGTAAACCCCCTCGTCGATATGGGCTCTGGGAGAGGATTGCGCTGTTATCCCTGGGGTAACTTGGTTCGTTAATCGGTCAAATGACCGGATCATTTTTGGTCAGAATTTCTGTGACTTAGAGATGGCTCATCTTAGTTCTAGGGGTTTCCCCCACTCCACCTGGAGGTTGCTCTTTGCTCCATGGTCGCCCCAACCGAAGGTAAAGTCTTAGTTCCGTTAGGGGTTGGTGTCTTTATTAACTTATTCAACACGGTTAAGTCCTGTACCTGAAGCTCCAAAGGGTCTTCTCGTCTTGTATTATCATGTCCGCTTCTGCACGGACAGATCAATTTCACTGACTGGGAGAGGGAGACAGTTAAGCCCTCGTTTAGCCTTTCATACTTGACCCTATTTAAAGGACGAGTGATTACGCTACCTTTGCACGGTCAGAATACCGCGGCCGTTAAACTAATAGTCACCGGGCAGGCTTGACCTCCTATACCGTTAATTGCAGGAGGCGATGTTTTTGGTAAACAGGCGAGACTTGCGTTTGCCGAGTTCCTTTCTCTCCTTTTAGTCTTTCCTTAGGTGCACTCCAGTGTGGGGATAACGGTGAGTATAGTGGGGTTTTCTTGATTTTTTTATAAGTCACAATTCCCTCCTTTATTGGGCCCGTTAGTTGTCGGCGGTTAGTCCGATCCGACTTACACTTGTGCTAGGAGAAGTTCTAATCTTCTTTTTACTCATTTTAGCATTGTCCCTCCCATGATGGGCATGGGGTGGCCTAGTATTTTTAGGGGACTAAAATTTATTATTGGTATAATTAACTTCGTTTTGTTTGAGCTTTAACGCTTTCTGTTGGGTGGCTGCTTTTAGGCCCACCAAAACAATATGTCTTAAAAACTATGATCTTTATCCTCCTGTTAAGGTTGTGTCCTTTATCAAAGGGGCTGTTCCCCCTTTGATTAACTCTAATATGTTTTCCTTTATTTTTAAAAATCTGTTAAATCTGGAGTGTACTAGGCTGAACTTCTATCCACTTCCTAGGCAACCAGCTATAACCAGGTTCGATAGGTCTGTCACCCCTACCCGGAGTTCTTCCCACTCTTTTGCCACAGAGACGGGTTAGCCCTAGATGCGTAGGCTGCCTCGGGGTAGCTCACCTGGTTTCGGGAAATTAAACTGCAGTTCCCTTTGCTTAATTAGTGCTGGCTAAACCATGATGCAAAAGGTACGGGGTTTCACCCCTGTTTTTTTCTGCTTAAATGGATTGTTTCATTTCTCTTTCATCTTTCCCTTGCGGTACTTTCTCTATTGCTCTTCTGGAATCTTTTCTGTCACACATACTAAGATAGAGGAAAATGGTTTGATTTATTGTGTTAGGCTATACTTACTTACTTATATTGTCGACTTATTGGTGATGAGGCTAGCTGTTCGGCTACAGAATGGTCCTATTTGCAAGGGCTTTCTCTCGGTGTAAGTGAGATGCTTAACTATTCAGCCACATTCTGGGTTTGATCCAAGTGCACCTTCCGGTACACTTACCTTGTTACGACTTTTCCCCCCTCGTCTGGTGCTATTTTTTAGGTACATTTTTTGCAATTAGACCGGGGGGAGTGACGGGCGGTGTGTACGCGTCTTAGAGCCAAGTTCAAAAGGACACTCTGCTTCCTTTTTACTACTAAATCCTCCTTCTGGCAAATATTTCATATTGCGTGTCCGTGATATTCTGAGATAGAAAATGTAGCCCATTTCTTCCCACTCCATATGCTACACCTCGACCTGACGTTCTGGGCTTTGCCCACTTCGCTTACTTTTTTGCCTTCACAGGGTAAGCTGGCGACGGCGGTATATAGGCTGGTTAAAACTAGAAGTGGTGAGGTTTAACGAGGATAATCGGTTCTAGAACAGGCTCCTCTAGGGGGGTCTAAGACACCGTCAGGTCCTTTGGGTTTCAAGCTAGTGCTCGTAGTATCCAGGCGAACATTGTTGTAATTATATGTCTTGGTTTACGGCTAAGCATAATGGGGTATCTAATCCCAGTTTGTTTCTTAGCTTTCGTGGGTTCAGGTAGTCTCTAAAGCTACTTTCGTGTTTGGGCTTCTAGCTCCCAGGAGCGTATGACGGCCAAGGGGCTATTTGGCTTTATTTTCTGAATTCCGTAACCACCCTTTACGCCGTGGGTTAATCAACTGGGGCCCCCCGTCTAACCGCGGTTGCTGGCACGAGTTTTACCGGCCCTTATTTAACCTTAACTGAGTCAAGCTTTGCGCTTATTGCTCAATGTTTATCACTGCTGGGTTCCCTTGGGGGTGTGGCTGGGCTAGGTGTCTTGGGCTAATTTTTGTGCCTGATACCCGCTCCTCGTTCCCAGTTAAGGGGACTGAGGGCATGCTCACAGGGTTGCGGAGACTTGCATGTGTAAGTTAGGTTAAAGCTGATTAAAAGGTCTGGACCATGCCTTTGTGCATGCGGGGTTTTTTAGGACCCAGCTTGGCATCTTCAGTGCCATGCTTTATATTAAGCTACGCTAGC